GGATCTATCTTTTGAGTAGCTCTAAGAAGGAACTTGTGTCAGCATTGGATAAGTACACTTATAAGTACCTTGGAGCAAAATTTCAGGTCCGTTTTTCATATTTTCAGTCCCGTGTGTCAGAATTAAATAAGAACATTAAGTCAGAATTGAATAAATATAAAAAGAAGATTTATCAGTACCTTGTTAGGTCCCTTGGGGACGAATTTGAATTCCTTATGCGAACCTTTCAGTGGGTTGTGTCAGAAATTCAGTACTTGCTGTTAATAAACTTGAGGAGAAACACGGGTCGGTTCGTGAATATTTTCTTATTTGTTACCTGTGTAGTCTATTTAGGCAGAATACCTACTCTCATTTTTTCACATCCACTGACAACCTTCCAAGCCCCACGACTGCAACGATATATGAAAGTCAACCAACTCCTAGACGCTGAGACTTACTGGGAGGAAGAGGAAAAGGAAGAGGAAGAGGAAAAGGAAGAGGAAGAGGACGAGGAAAAGAAAGAGGAGATTGTACGAAAAAAAGTGCGAGTCAAAAAAAAAATGCGTAAAACGGCTTGGGGAGCGGATCTGGATGAAGAAAAAGATCAAAAAGGCCCCCGAGTGGTGGAAGGCATTTTAGCCGGGGATTTTTTTCCGTTTCAATGGACTCGTCCAGTACGATACATAAGCAATCAACACTTTTTTGGGGCTGTAAGAAAGGAAGCTTCACAATATTTTTTTGATACATGCCGAAGTGATGGAAAAAAAAGAATATCTTTTACAGATCCTCCTAGTTTTTCTAGTTTTAAGGAACTGACGAAAGGGATGATATCTTCGTCCCCAGTAGAAAGACTCTCCTTTGATAAACTAGACAAAGATTGGCTTTATAAGAACAAACAAAGACAAAACAACTTAAATAACGAGTTTATAAATAGACTTGAGGCTCTAGACACGGGATTTCTTTTTTTAGATATACTCGACAAAAGGACTCGGGTTTGTATTGAGAAAATGAACGAAACCTGCCTCTGCCTACCAAAAAGGTATGATCCTTTGTTGAATGGGCCCTCTCGTGGAAGAATCAAAAAGTTGCCCGAACGAATGATGGATCCCGAAGAAAAGAAGAAAGAAGAAGAAAAGAAGAAAGAAGAAGAAAAGAAGAAAGAAGAAGAAAAGAAGAAAGAAGAAGAAAAGAAGAAAGAAGAAGAAAAGAAGAAAAGCGAAGGAAAGGAGAAAAGCGAAGGAAAGGAGAAAAGCAAAGAAAAGGAGAAAAGCGAAGAAAAGGAGAAAAGCGAAGAAAAGGCACCGAAAAGCAAAGAACAGGAGAAAAAGGAAAAAGAGGAACGTCTACGCGCAGAAGAACAGGCACGTCTACGCGAAGAAGCACGTCTAAGGAAAGAAAGGGCACGTCTTCAATTGGGTCAATTTCATAAAAAAGTCTCCAATGCAATTAAATCTGCAATAATGAAATCTCGTAAATCTCGTGGAAGAAAAAAGAATGCAATGCAATCTCGTCGAAGAAAAAAAAATGCAATGCAATCTCGTAAATCTCGTGGAAGAAAAAAAAATGCCATGCAATCTCGGGAAAAAGTCCAGAATGCCGTGCAATCTCGTGAAAAAGTCCAGAATGCCATGCAATCTCGTCGAAGAAAAAAAAATGCAATGAAATCTCGTGAAAGAATCGACGATGAACCTACAAAATCTCAACTTCAGCAAATCCTTGCTCTAAATCAAATTCATGAGACCCTTTTGCCAGGTTGCATGTACGAGTCCCCAAAATATGAAGAGAGAATGTTCGCGATACTAAAAAGTAAAACACTAAAACTAAGAGCAGAAGGAAAATTATATTATAATCCTTTGGCAAAATTTTTTTCTAAGCCTTCGGAAAAAAGGGGGGGAAGCATTGATTTGAACCAGCGAAAAAAAAAAAAGCGACAGCAAATAAAGACTTATAAAAGGGGAATACGTGTGGGACAAAAGCGCATCAAAAAACCCGTCCTTCGCTGGGGATACGTATTACTCCGCGAGGTTTTATACGACCTGGACGAACCCTTTGTGACCGAGCGGGGAGATGATGACTGCTTTGATATTTTTTCAGCACGATACAAATATGATCTTCTTTTTAATGTGACTTTTCAAAAGGAATTGATCAAAGCGCTTGACGCACAGAGTGATAATATTGATGCGGCGATTGCTAAAGAGATTAATGAGAAGGTTGTGACGGATTTAATCAAGAGTGGGGGAGACCCTTATAGTAGTGCCTATGCGAAAAGCCTTTCTCATACTCACGTTGGCAGCTACGCCGCGGATATAAGCGGGGAACCCCTGGTTATTAAGGACATGTATAAGCCCACTTTGAAAGTGGTGCGCAAGCAATTTTGGCATCAGGATGAAATCAGAGGTGTTTCGGTCCCCCTAAGGCGTAAACACGGAGTTATTGTAAGAATGTGTGAAAACTTTCCGCATTCCCCTCTTTTTTTGGGCTTCTTACCAAGTAGACTGTCTCATTCTTTTTGGGTAGTGAAACCCCTTGTTTTGAAAATGCAAAATTTGATGCATAGGTTTGGAAGCAAAAAAGGGGACCTTTTCACTCTTAAGGGACCTAAGAAAGAACAGACAAAAAGGAAGACAAAAAGGAAGACAAAAAGGAAGATAAAAAGGAAGATACAAAGGATGATAGACGAACAAAAAAGAAAAGCATTGCCAGAAGGGACAAAATGGAAAAAAGACCTAGACCCCGACGAAGAGCTGTATAGGATGGATGCAATAGATTCATGGGAGGAGCTTTATTATGGGCTAGGAGTCAGAAGTATCATATTACTTTATAACTCCTATTTTAGAAAATATATTGCATTGCCTTTAGCGATAATAGCTAAAAATATTGGTCGTATCTTATTTTTGCAGGAGCCCGAGTGGGCTGAGGATAGACAGGACTGGGAAAACGAGACTCATCTTTTATGCAACGATGACGGTTTTGCTATAGGCCCCATATGCATGAGTAACTTTCCGGAGGAGTGGTTGGACTACGGTCTTCAGATCAAAGTTTTATGGCCTTTAGAGTTGAAACCTTGGCACACAGCGGATGATAGAAAAAGGCTAACCCACGATTATGCTTTTATAAGGGCTTTGGTGGGACTAGCTGACTCTCCTTGGGGTACCATCCGATCCGACCGTTCCTTTTCCATTTTTTTTGGGCCCATTTTTAACGAACTATGCAACAAAATTCAAAGATTAGCAGAAGCAAAATTGAAAGGGAGGGCCTTGCGATTTATAAGATTTTTTTTCGACCCAAACAGAAATAAAATTCTTCTTCGCCTTCTAAGCAACCCACAAGAACTCAGAAAACGGTTTAACGAAAGCATAAAACCGCTTAAAGAAAGCATAAAACGGCTTAAAGAAAGCATAAAACGGCTTAAAGAAAGCATAAAACGGCTTAAAGAAAGGGTTCTAGGTCTAACAAGCACAATTTTGCAAACAATCAAAAAATATTCAATATGGAAAGGGATAGGAGTAGATGAATCGAGTGAAACTCAAAAAGAAAAAGATTCTATAATCAGCAATGAGATAATTAATGAATCATTTAGTCAAATTCGATCTATAGCTTCTACAAATTCAGAAGAACAAATACAAAATCTGATTAATACAACAAGCACAATCAAAAATCAAATAGAAAGAATTACAAAAGAAAAACAAAAATTAACTCCAGGACTAAATAATAGTCCTAACAACAAAAAGCAAAATAATAATCTAAAAAATATTTGGAAAATTTTCAAAAGAAGAAATGTTCGATTAATAAGTAAATGGAATTATTTTCAAAAAATTTTCATTGAAAAAATATACAAAATATACCTAGATATCTTTCTATGTATAATTAAGATTTCTAGAATCAATTTAACAAAAAAATTTTTTGAGAAAGACATTTCCAATACTCAAACAAATAGTTCGACTATAAAAAATATAAATAAGCGGAAATCACAGATTGTTCCGAAATTTGCTTCCTTGCCAAATTTATCTTCCCTGTCACAAGCATATGTATTTTACAAATTATCACAAACCCTAGTTAGTGATAAGTTAAGATCTGTTCTTCAATATCGCGGAACGTCTTTTTTTCTTAAGACTGCAATAAAGGATTCTTTTGAAAGACAGGGACTATTTCATTCCGAATTAAAGCATAAGAAACTTCGAAATTTTGGAACGAATCCATGGAAAAACTGGTTAAGAGGTCAGTCTCACTACAATTTATCTAAGTTTCATTGGGCGCAAATAGGCGCACTCAAACGACGCCATACGCCTCAAAATAACGATTTAAATAAAGGAGATTCAAAAGACCCATTAAAAAAACAAGATGATTCTGAAGTATATTCATTAGTAAGAAATCAAAAAACTAAGTTTAAGAAAAACTATAAATATGATCTTTTAGCATATAAATACATTTCTTCTGAAACTAAGAAGGACTCCTCTATTTCAAAATTGCCATTACAAGTAAATAAGAGCCAAGAGATCGACTTATTTGATATACCAGAGGAGATTCTTTTCAAGACTTATTTCAAGGATTCTATAATAGACAAGAACTTTCTAGACAAGCTTTATCGAGACAGTACTTATCTATACAATTATCTAGACAAGACTGATGTAGACAAGGATTATCACAAGTATTTTTCCCGGGATTTTTACCCGGATTATCGAGACAAGAGTTTTATAGACAAGTTTAAAAACATGGTTTATGTCAGGTCTTCTCTACGAAGGTCTCTACGAGACCTGCTTTTTTTCAGGGCTTTTCTACTAGATTCTCTACTAGACAAGAAGGTGCTATACTATTTTCGAGACAAGGGGGTTTTGTCGTCGGTTTTTTATTTCGAGAATTATCTAGGCAAGCTTTATCTAGAAAGGGAGTATTACAAGGATTATCTAGACAACGTGGTTTATCTAGACAAGAATTCTCTAGACAATTATCGAGACACGGTTTCTATGTCTCTGAAAAAAATGCGAAAGAAAAAACCTGAAAGAAAATATATGAACTTTAGTTGGACGGTTTTCGAAAAATATCTAGTCAATTTGGAGGCCGGGAAAAAGATCGACCCTAACCATAATACAAATACTAAGATTGAGACTAAGAATTCGAAAATAATTGCGACTCCAAATTCTGAAGTAATTGAGAATGAGAATTCTGAAATAATTGAGACTAAGAAGTCGGAAATAATTGATGAAGATGAAATAATTGAGAATGAGAATAAAAAAAGACTTGCGATTGAGCCTAAGCCTAGAGGTCTTATTTATGATATCCTTCCAAACATGCTCTTGGATCCAGAAATCGAAAAGGATCCAGAACTCAAAGAAGATCCAGAAATCAAAGAAGACAAAAAAAGCTTTTTTAATTGGATGGGAATGAATGAAGAAATCTTAAAGGCACCCAGAGCGAATTCGAATGAGGAAGATTCGAATCAGGAAGATTGGTTCTTCCCAGAATTTATGCTACGTAAGAAGAAATATCAACGGAAACCGTGGCTTAGACCTATGAAGTTACTTCTTTTAAATTTCCAAGGAAAAGAAGAAGAAGAAGAAGAAGAAGAAGAAGAAAATGTTAGTCAAGGAAAAGAAACGAAAGGAAAAGAAACGAAAGGAAAAGAAACGAAAGGAAAAGAAACGAAAGGAAAAGAAACGAAAGGAAAAGCAACGAAAGGAAAAGAAACGAAAGGAAAAGAAACGAAAGGAAAAGCAACGAAAGGAAAAGAAACGAAAGGAAAAGAAACGAAAGGAAAAGCAACGAAAGGAAAAGAAACGAAAGGAAAAGAAACGAAAGGAAAAGCAACGAAAGGAAAAGAAACGAAAGGAAAAGAAACGAAAGGAAAAGCAACGAAAGGAAAAGAAAATGTTAGTCAAAACATCGAAGACATCGACATCGAAGACATCCAAGAAGTTATTAGAGAAGATTATGAAAAAGGGTTCAGTAAAAAAAAAACACAATACCAGAGTGACTCGCCGGGGCTAGTAAGTTTCGTGGACCTTGACGCGAAGTATTTGGGTTGTAGCATCCACGTCGATTCGCGAGTTGCGGCGGATCACCTCGAGCGGCTGGGCGTAATGCAGATGGCGCTTAACACAAAAGGGGTAAAACAACGTAAACGAAGGTTTTTAACCTATTTAAAACTGGGAGATATACCGGCAGACAGATTTTTCCAGCATTATTGGGATGAGGCTACTCTGTTTAACTGGGTGGAATGCGGTTGGATAACGTTCCAACCCCTATTAACTTCCTCTCTAAAAGATCTGGAAGAATTTCTTATGTATCAAGCCATACGTATTTCATTAGTTCATAAGAGTAAGCAACAAACTAATCAAAGATACGGAAAACAAAAAGATGTTGATAAGGATCATTTTGATTTGCTTGTTCCTGAAATGATTTTATCGTCTAGACGGCGTAGAGAATTGAGAATTCTCAATTCTTTAAATTTCAAGAATGGGAATGGTGTGGGTAGACCAGTATTTTGCAAGCAGAACATGATAATGAGATTTTATAATTCTTTAAATTACAATTTAAAGAATAGGAATGCTCTGGCTAGAAATCCAGTATTTTGCGAGGAGAACAACATAAAAAGCTGGGGTCAATTTTTGGATGAAAGTAAACACCTTGATAGAGAGAAAAATGAATTAATTAAACGCAAGTTCTTTCTTTGGCCTAATTTTCGATTAGAAGATTTAGCTTGTATGAATCGCTATTGGTTTGATACCAATAATGGGAGCCGTTTCAGTATGTTAAGGATCTATATGTATCCACGATTCAAAATTCGGTGATGGTACATTTTTCCTATCTATTCTGTACCATATATGTTATATGCAAGCAACCAGATGCACATTTGCCCTGTCTTCCATCATAGGATACTGTGATACTAAGTTAATGACAAATTAATTAGATCTAGAAATAAATCAACAGAATCTTCGTACTAAAAAACTATTCGCTTTTGTGAGTGTAAAAATGTACCATCCTTTTGAATCACTATCCGAATCAAATTCAAAATTGCTTAATTGAGAAACTCAGTCAAAATAATGCCAGAAATTCCGATTGTTGTGTATACTACATTCAAATTTCTGGCATTATTCTTACGGATCAATAAAATTCATATCTGTCAAAAGGGGAGGGAAAAATTCTTTTATGGTCAAAAATTCATTTCTTTCAATTATTTCGCAAGAGGAAAACAAAGAAAACAGAGGGTCTGTTGAATTTCAAATAGTTAATTTCACCAATAAGATACAGAGACTTACTTCACATTTGCAATTGCACAAAAAAGACTATTTATCTGAGAGAGGTCTGTGTAAAATTCTGGGAAAACGTCAACGGCTGCTGGCTTATTTGTCAAAAAAAACTAGAGTCCATTATAAAGAATTCAAAGAATTACTCGACCAGTTGGAGAAAAAAAAAACTAGAGTCCATTATAAAGAATTCAAAGAATTACTCGACCAGTTGGAGAAAAAAACTCGTTAATTTGAAGAGTCATTTTGCCTTTGATTCGCTTAAATTTTGATGAACTTCTTTTCGCTTTCAGCAATTCATGGAAGAATGAATCAGGAAAAAAACTATGACTGTACCAGCTCCAAGAAAAGACCTCATGATAGTCAATATGGGACCTCACCACCCATCAATGCATGGTGTTCTTCGACTCATTGTTACTCTAGATGGTGAAGATGTTATTGACTGTGAACCAATATTGGGTTATTTACACAGAGGGATGGAAAAAATTGCAGAAAACCGAACAATTATACAATATTTGCCTTATGTAACACGTTGGGATTATTTAGCTACTATGTTCACAGAAGCAATAACTGTAAATGCACCAGAACAGTTAGGCAATATTCAAGTGCCTAAAAGGGCCAGCTATATCAGAGTCATTATGTTGGAGTTAAGTCGTATAGCTTCGCATTTGTTATGGCTTGGCCCTTTTATGGCAGATATTGGCGCACAGACCCCCTTCTTCTATATTTTTCGAGAAAGAGAATTGATATATGACCTATTCGAAGCTGCCACCGGTATGCGAATGATGCATAATTATTTTCGTATCGGAGGAGTCGCTGCTGATTTACCTCATGGCTGGATAGATAAATGTTTGGATTTTTGCGATTATTTTTTAACAGCGATTTCTGAATATCAAAAGCTTATTACACGGAATCCTATTTTTTTAGAACGGGTTGAAGGAGTCGGCATTATTGGCGAAGAGGAAGCAATAAATTGGGGTTTGTCGGGACCAATGCTACGAGCTTCTGGAATACAATGGGATCTTCGTAAAGTTGATCATTATGAGTGTTACGACGAATTCGCTTGGGAAGTCCAATGGCAAAAAGAGGGAGATTCATTAGCTCGTTATTTAGTACGAATCGGTGAAATGACAGAATCTATCAAAATTATTCAACAGGCTCTAGAAGGAATTCCGGGGGGGCCCTATGAGAATTTAGAAATCCGACGCTTTGATAGAGTAAGGGATCCCGGATGGAATGATTTTGACTATCGATTCATTAGTAAAAAGCCTTCTCCGACTTTTGAATTGTCGAAGCAAGAACTTTATGTCAGAGTCGAAGCGCCAAAAGGAGAATTGGGCATTTTTCTGATAGGAGATAAGAGTGTTTTTCCTTGGCGATGGAAAATTCGCCCACCTGGTTTTATCAATTTGCAAATTCTTCCTCAGTTAGTTAAAAGAATGAAATTGGCCGATATTATGACGATACTAGGTAGTATAGATATCATTATGGGAGAAGTTGATCGTTAAAATGATAATTGATACAACAGAAGTACAAGCTATCAATTCTTTTTCGAGATTGGAATCCTTAAAAGAGCTCTATGGGATCATATGGATGCTTGTCCCTATTTTGACTCCTGCATTAGGAATCACAATAGGTGTACTAGTAATTGTTTGGTTAGAAAGAGAAATATCTGCCGGGATACAACAACGTATTGGCCCTGAATACGCCGGACCTTTGGGAATTCTTCAAGCTCTAGCAGATGGTACAAAATTACTTTTCAAAGAGAATCTTCTTCCATCTAGAGGAGATACTCGTTTATTCAGTATCGGACCATCCATAGCAGTCATATCAATTTTACTAAGTTATTTAGTAATTCCTTTTGGTTATCACCTTGTTCTATCCGATCTCAGTATCGGTGTTTTTTTATGGATTGCTATTTCAAGTATTGCCCCCGTCGGCCTTCTTATGTCAGGATATGGCTCAAATAATAAATATTCCTTTTTAGGTGGTCTACGAGCTGCTGCTCAATCAATTAGTTATGAAATACCATTAACCCTATGTGTGTTATCAATATCTCTACGTGTGATTCGTTAAGACACAAAATCCCCCCTATCTCTTTTCTTTCTAGGACGGAAGTGTCATGAGTTGAATATCTATTTTCATTTTTGATTCATCATTCGAGGGTTGATGAACTAAACCAGATAGTTCTATGAGTGAAAGAAACGGCTTAGAAATTTGCAGTAAAACATTGAGTCTCATTTCCTATGTACAAGAATTAAGTACAAGTCAATATAAGCATTAGAGGCTGTTTACCCCAAGATTGGTTGATTAGTCATCATGGCTTGAAGCGGGTTCAAACGATCAACCGTATGGGGTTTTTACTATCGATTAGCGTACGTATTACCCTAACGTGGATTGACAAAAATGAGTGGATAGTTAGGAACACCAAGATACACAAAGGATTCGTAATAGGGATTATGTAAGTTATTCAACAGTCTTTTTCTGCGCATAATAAGGAATTCAAATTGGGGCTTTCAATTGGTAGAAATTAGTAAGGAGTACTCCTCACGATTCCGATCCAGAGTATGCTTCTATCCACCGATTAAGTAAATAACTATCAAGAACGAAGTAATCCTTTAACTTTGTTTAAAGTCCCCTTTTTTGAGAAAGGAGAATAGGAACGAAAAAAAAGAAAATAGAAAGAGTGGCTGGAATTGCACTAGAAAGAGCGAGATCTTTGTCTAGTTGTTTTTCGTACTTGAAAACACTAGGTTGAAATATCTATTGATATTGCT